GGTCCACAAGAATTCTTTTAGGACCCCCTTTTAAAAATGAATTGATTAAATCCAAATTCTGGAAAAATGAATAAGTGGATCCATATAAAATATATGCTATGAATAGTCCGAAAATTGCTATACTTACCGAAAAAATTGCATTTGTAAAAAATTCATTCAAATTTACAGAATAATTAGAACTTGAATGTAAAAGATTTGTTGATGGGGTTAACCACTTCGATAATATATCAAAATCTATTACTCCTTGATCAAAAGAAATTCCTATTGATCCAACCAACAAAGTAAATAGTACTAATACAAGAAGAGGAAATAGCATAGTATTGTCCGATTCGTGAGGATACATGGAAGTGTATTTATTTCCAAAGTAAGTACTAAAGTATCGTATCCTATTTCTTACATTATTATCAATTTTTGATCTTTCTTTTGCAAAAAAAGAAACCTTTTTATTCATTGTTGATAAAAGTAAATTTGGATTGACTCCTCTTGGAATTCCTTTTCCCCATAGAGATATGGAATAGAAGGAACCATTTTTTGTGCTACTGTAATTTTGAAAATGAACGCGGAAATACCCATCAAAGGTAAGTAAATATACCCGAAACATATAAAATGCGGTTAATCCTGCTGTGAAATAAGCTATTACTGCGAAAATTGGTGAATACAACCAACTATCATTAAGAATGTCATCTTTGGACCAAAAACAAGCAAGAGGTGGAATACCACAAAGAGAAAGTGTACCCAATAAAAAAGTAGTTCTTGTAATTGGAACATATCTTGTTAAACCACCCATAAGAACCATATTCTGACTTTTATCTGGTGAATATCCAACAATAGGTTCCATTGAATGAATAATAGATCCGGATCCCAAAAACAATAAAGCTTTTGAATAGGCATGAGTGATCAAATGGAATAAAGCAGCTCGATAAGAACCTATACCTAGAGCTAACATAATATAACCCAATTGAGACATTGTGGAATAGGCTAAGCTTTTTTTAATGTCTCTTTGAGCAAGGGCCAAAGTAGCCCCTAATAATAGTGTTATTACACCTATTAAAGAAATGAAATTCATTATATAAGGTATGACTATGAAAAGAGGAAGAAGCCGAGCTACAAGAAAAATTCCTGCTGCTACCATAGTAGCAGCGTGTATAAGAGCCGAAATAGGAGTGGGTCCTTCCATAGCATCAGGTAACCATACGTGAAGGGGGAATTGTGCGGATTTAGCAACTGCACCGACGAATAATAAAGAAGCACACAAGGTAGCAAATAAAGAATTGACCCCATTATTTTGGATTAAGTTATTAGTTATTTCGAGCAAATACCGAAATTCTAAACTACCTGTTATCCAATAAAAACCTAAGATTCCTAACAATAAACCAAAATCCCCTACACGATTAGTTACAAAAGCTTTTTGACAAGCACTTGCTGCAATTGGTCGTGTGAACCAAAACCCTATTAATAAATAAGAACACATTCCCACAAGTTCCCAAAAAATATAAATTTGTATCAAATTTGAACTAGTAACTAATCCCAGCATAGAAGTATTAAAAAAACTCATATAAGCAAAAAATCTCAAATATCCTTGATCGTGATACATATACTTGTCACTATAAATAAGAACCATGATTCCAACAGTAGTAATTAGTATTGACATAATAGAAGTAAGTGGATCGATCAAGTATCCAAACTCTAAGGAAAAATCATTATTGATGGTCCAAGACCATAGATATTGATAGATAAAACTTCCATTTATTTGTTGAATAGACAGATTGGCTGAAAACACCATAGCTATACTTAAGAGTAAAACACTAGGAAAAGCCCACATGCGACGAATATTTTTTGTTGCTGTCGGAATAAGTAGAAGTCCAAATCCTATTGACATAGTAACTGGAAGTGGAAGAAAAGGTATTATCCACGCATATTGATATGTATGTTCCATAAGAAAAGAAACTCTTTTTTCTTATAATTACAAATTGTTCTCGATTCACCAATTCTTATCTTTTTTATCCTTTTAGAAAGGAACAATAATAAAAGAAAAAAAAAAGATATGAAAAAAAGTCAAATATTGAGATTCTTAATTATTCTGATTTTTTTTTGTGATTAATAAACATATTTATTATACTATAATAGTATAATAAATATATTATATAGTATACTATATATAGTAAGGAAAAAGAGTTAGACCAAAAAAAGAGTACTTTTTTTATTCAAATATGGATCATAGTATCTATATTCGAATTAAAAAAAATACCTAGGTATTCTAGTTCATTTTGGGAAGGGAGTAATTACCTAACTTGTTGTGTAACTGATTGATTGGATTGAAACCCAATAAAAAAAACTTATGTTTATCAGAAATCTTATGATACTCCTTACTTTGAATTATGGACATAGCACTCTGGACTTAATCAATTTTTATTTTCCCTTATTTTCTTCCATTTTTTTTCCCTCATGTCATTTATATATGTGATGTGTGATGTGCGCGCATACGTATATGTGATATATATATATCACATATACATGTATATATAAATATATTTGTATTATATATATTTGTATGTTTATTATATATTTATATGTTAAAGTAAAAAAACAATGTATATTAAAAAGAGTATATTAAAAAAATTATCCACATACACGAAATAAGTATAGATAATAACTAAAAAGAACGATCTATTTTGAAGAATACATGTCTTTCACATACAACGATAAAAGGAGGAACCCCCCTTTTTGA